ATCGGGGGGGGTAGAGGGCGGCCGTCAGCAGCCCGTCCTCGCTCCGAAGTCTTTTCGAGCTCAGGGCATACCGGTTTGTAGGTGAGGCTTATCGATGAGAATTTGCCTTTCCTAGACAAATTCGTCATTGTTAAGCTGAACTAATCGATGAACCGAGTGGCCATTTATGGCCTGTCGGCTATAAATGGTAACCTCAGGGGAGGCAGGAGGGTGGGCTGAGGTGGCAGTTGGTTCGAGACAAGTCTAGCTTTAAAGAGCGAGAACGATCTGTGTTATTCTTATTATATCCTGTATATTAGCATTCTTTACTATATAGTGTGTTTTTTTTTTTATTTTATATATGTATGTTCTATAAAATTTTTTTATACGCATGCGTTATTTATTATAATTTTAATTAAATGAGTTTTAATAATTTAATAATTTGGTAAATTAAAAGTAAATATTTAATTTATATGTTTTCAATATTAATTTAAAAATATTTATTATAATTTTTTTTAAACAACTTCTTTCCTTTCGTACTAGAGGGTTTTAATTTTAATTAATTGTAGATAGAAACCTTCCTGTCTTGCGACGGAATGAACTCAAATCATGTAAGATTTTAAAGGTCGAACAGACCTACCTTTAATAACTTCTGCATTATTAGGATATCTTAATTCAACATAGAGGTGACAAACTTTAACTTCGATAGGATCTCTAAATTAAAATTATTCTGTTATCCCTAAGGTAGCTTTTATTTATTAATCGTTATTGATATTTTTTTCTTATAACGGGTCATTATAACCTATTTTTATAATTGTTAAATTTATTTATTATACAATAAATTAAAATATTAATTTTGTTTACCTTTGTTTATAATAAAAGGTAGTCGCCCCAACTAAACTAACTATTTTTCTTTTTTAAAAGTTTTGTAACTATTTAATTTAAGAAAAATTTTAGTTAAGCTCTATAGGGTCTTTTCGTCTTACAATTTTAAATAGCATCTTAACTATTATTTCAATTTTATAAATTTTTTTCTTAAGACAGTGAAGAATTCGTTTAACCATTCATACTATCCACCAATTAAATGGCAAATGATTATGCTACATTACCACAGTCAAGATACTGCGTCCGTTTAATTTTATTTAAATTAATTTAATATTATAAATTTAAAATCACTGGGCAGGTCACACCTTAAGTTTTTTTTAAGGCTATGTTTTTGGTAAACAGTCGATACTTATTTTGCCGAGTTTCTTAAGAAAAATTTTATTTATTTTTTATATCTACTTGATTTAGTTAAGTACAATTAACTTTTTTAAGTTTTCTTGATGAATTTTAAAATATCCCTTTTTTGTTGAGGAATTGTATTATCTTATTCAAATTTTTAAAATAAGAATACCTTAGAAATAAATTAATATTTAATCATACTTACATTATTTTTTCCATAATAATTTAATTATTTTAATGGAATACCTTATTACTATTTTTATTCGAAATTTTAAGAAAATTATAACTTTATTTTAAAAATATATTTTTATTAAAGTAAACTTTTACGTTATTATTAAATGTTGGCTGTTTCTAAGCCTATATTCTTTTTATTAAAATAATAAATTTATTTTAATTTTAATTATTGAGTATATTTATTTTCGATTAGAAATTTTTTTCTTTTGACTATAAATCTTATCATTTAAAGTCTGATTATTTTTTTGTAAATTAATTACTTATATAAATTTCATAAGGAACCAGCTATATCCATATTCGTTTAGTTTTTCGCTGCTAATTGCAAGTTATTTAAAAATTTTTTTACATTTATTAATTAACTCAAAAAGTGACTTACAATTAGATCATATGGTTTCGGGTTATAAAGACTAGAATATTTTTATTTAGCTTTTAAGCTTGCCTATAATTAGTCTTGTAAGGCCATTATACAAAAGGTAATTGATAATCAATGTTATATTTAATTAGTATTATTATTTCCTTCACAGTACTATAATTATAGGTAATTTTAAAGAATTATTTTAATATTAAATTAATTTAAGATTTCACTCTCCGTTACTATCAAAAATATCTTTTATTTTACTAAGATGTTTCAGTTCTTTTTAAAAAATCATTTATGTTAAATAATAAATAATTATTTATTATAATTATTATCTTTTATTTACTATTAAAATTCCTATTTTTTATAATTAAAAAATTTTAAGTATATTCTATTATATAGGAAAAGTCAACTTTTTTATATACAAAAAGTTCGACTTTATTTTGTAAAATATAACATGTGTATTATATAGAAAATTTTGCTTTTTTTTATAAATTATTATTTTTTTTTATTAATTATTTTTTTTTATTAAAATTAAATAAAAAATTAATTTTTCTTAGAATTGTATAAAATTATTAAAATAAAAGTCGAACTTTTTGTATACAAAAAGTTTGACTTTTCCTATATAATAGAATATAACTAAAAAAATAAATGTTTTTAATAAATTATTTTTTACTATATAAAGACGGAGCTGAATTAAGTCAACTTAGCTTTCAAGATACAGGTAGTCCTGTTGGTGAAAAACTTATATTTTTTCATAATGATATTATGTTTATTATTGTTATTATAGCAGTTTTAGTATTATGATTAATAATAGCTTCTATTACTAATAAGCATTATTATAAATATTTAACTCATGGTACTATAATAGAAATAGTATGAACTATAATCCCTGCTGTAATTCTTTTATTTATAGCATTTCCTTCTTTACAATTATTATATTCATTAGATGAAATAACTGACCCTTCTTTAACTATTAAAGCTATTGGCCATCAATGATATTGATCTTATGAATATTCAGATATAGAAAATGGATCTATAGAATTTGATTCTTATATGGTATCTAGTTCTGATTTAAAAGTTGGAGATTTAAGACTTTTAGAAGTTGATAATAGAGTAATAGTTCCTTTAAATACAGAAGTAAGAGTAGTAATTACAGGAGCAGATGTTATTCATTGTTTTGCAGTCCCTTCTTTAGGTGTAAAAGCAGATGCAACACCAGGAAGATTAAATCAAGTAGGATTTTTAATAAAAAGACCTGGAGTTTATTTTGGACAATGTTCTGAAATTTGTGGTTCAGATCATTCTTTTATGCCTATTGTAATTGAAGCAGTATCACAAGAAAAATTTGTAAATTGAATTATTAATCAACAAGAAGAAAATTAATTATAGAGTTTACCTCTTTAAAGAACTTGATTAAGTAGATCAAATAATCTTCAAAATTATTAGTGTTGGTTCAAATCCGACGTTCTTTGATATGTCTCAACTTGATATGTCTATTTATTTTTACCATATGACAGGTTTGGTTATATGTTTTTATATTTTTATTCATTTAACTTCTACTATATTAATAAAATATTGATATAATAAAAAAATTAGAATAAATGATATAGATTATGATGATTCTAAGAAAATCAATAATAATATAATTTTTATTAAAAAAATACTTAAAATATAATGACATCCTATTTTGATCATTTTATAGTAATTCAATTAATAAATCCTTATATAACAGATTCTTTTATTGTTRTTTTTCTTATTTTAATTTTATATTTTTTTTTAAATTATAAAACTTTTATAATACCTACCAGATTACAAAATATTATGGAAATTATTATAGAACATTGAACTTCAGTTGTCCAAGAAAATTTAGCTTCTAAATCTGATTATTATATTTTACCTTTATCTACTTTATTTATGTTTATATTAGGTATGAATTTATTTGGTTTTTTTCTTTATACTTTTCCTGCTACAACCCATATAACATTAACATTTGGTATGGCTATTGGAGTATGATTAGGAGTTATGTTTTTTGGTTTTAAAAATTTTAAAAGTTCTTTTTTTAGTATGTTTATGCCCACTGGAGCTCCATTAGGATTATCTCCTTTATTAGTTATTATTGAAATAGCAAGTAATATTTCTAGACCTATTGCTTTAGGAATGAGATTAGCTGCTAATTTAACTGCAGGACATATATTACTTGCTATATTAGCAGATTTTGGTTGTAAATTATTATTTTATTCTTATTCTATAAGTAATTTATTTCCTATATTAATTATTATATTTATGACTGTTTTAGAAATAGGAGTTTTAGTAATACAAGCTTATGTATTTTGTCTTTTATCTATGATTTATTTAAAGGATAGTATAACTTTACATTAAATGGAAAAATTTTATCATCCTTATCATTTAGTAGATCCTAGTCCTTGACCTTATATAATGGGTTGTGGAATTTTTTTAACCACAATGGGTTTGGTTATTTATTTTCATTATAGTAATTTAATTTTAGTTACTATAGGTTTATTAACAATGATAATTTGTATGTTTTTATGATTAAAAGATGTAGTTAGAGAAAGTACTTATCAAGGTTTACATACTAAAATTGCAGTTACAGGTCTTAAAATTGGATTTATTTTATTTATTGCTTCTGAAATTTTATTTTTTTTTTCTTTTTTTTGAGCTTTTTTTCATAGTAGTTTATCTCCTTCAGTAGAAATAGGAGTCATGTGACCTCCAGTAGGAATAAATGCTTTGAATCCTTTTTCTGTTCCACTTTTAAATACTGCAGTATTATTAAGTTCTGGTGCCACTGTTACTTGAGCTCATCATAGTATTGTATGTGGTAATAGATCTGAAGCATTAAGAGGATTAAGTTTTACTGTTATTTTAGGAATTCTTTTTACATCATTACAAGTATTTGAATATTTTGAAGCTCCTTTTTGTATAGCAGATTCTGTATATGGAACTACTTTTTTTGTTGCTACTGGTTTTCATGGTTTTCATGTTATTATAGGAACTATATTTTTAAGTATTTGTTTAATAAGATTAAATTATTCTCATTTTACAAGATCACATCATTTTGGGTTTGAAGCTGCTTCTTGATATTGACATTTTGTTGATGTAGTATGATTATTTTTATATGTTTGTATATATTGATGAGGTTGTTAAATAGCCTATCGGCAATGTAAAGTAAACTAATGGTAAGTTATTAGGCTCATAACCTAAATAAATAAGTTCGATTCTTATCTTTACATATGATATATGAGTATTTTTATTATTTTTTATTTTTAATTCCTTTTCTAATATTTTTTAAAATAAATTATACAGAAAGAGATAAACTATTATTAATATTATTTATATTATTTATTTTTGTTTTAAATTATAATAATTACTTTAATTTATATTTTTTTAGTTATGATAATTGAAAAGGTATTATTTTTGTATTTATGTTTTTTATTTATATTATTATAAATAATATATCTAATTATTTTGAATTAGAAGAGTGATTATTAGGATTTATAGTGTTATTAGGTGCATTTGTAGTTATAACATGTGATCATTTTTTAATTTTATATTTAGGTTTAGAATTACAAACTTTTTCTATTTTTATATTAATATCAAAAAATAAAATATGATTAAAAAGTTCTGAAGCAGGGTTAAAATATTTTATATTAGGAGCTTTATCTTCAGGATTATTTTTGTTAGGAATAGTTTTATTATTTATTAAAGGTTATTCTTTAAGTATAGAAAGTTTTACAACTGGTTTTTGATATCAAGAAAAAATACTTATTATTTCATTTTTATTTATAATATTATCTTTATTTTTTAAAATAAGTTTATTTCCATTACATTTTTGAATTCCTGATATTTATGAAGGATCTTCTTGAAAAACATTAGGATTAATAGGAACTTTACCCAAAATTAGTGTTATTTATTTATTAATTCAATTTTCAGAAATGATAGATTTATTTATTATTTGTTCTTTATTATCTATTATTATAGGAACTTTAGGTGCATTAAATCAAACTAAATTAAAAAGATTATTAGCTTATAGTGGTATAAGTCATATGGGATTTATGATTTTAATTATAGGAATTTTAAATCAAAAAGGATTTACTATTAATAATATTTATTTATTAATTTATATATTAAGTTTAATATCTATTATTATATTAGTTTCTAAAACTTTATTAAGTAATAATAATTATTTAATTGAATTAGGAAATAATAATTATGTAAATAGAATTATAGCTTTATCTTGAATTATATTATTATTATCTATTGCTGGTATACCTCCTTTATCAGGTTTTTTATCTAAGTGATTAGTTTTATGAACTATTTTAGAAGAAAATTATATAATATCAACTATTATTTGTATTACTTTTTCTGCTATAGCAGCAGGTTATTATTTAAGATTAATAAAAATAGTTTATTTTCAAAAAAATTCATCATATATTCTTTGAAAATCTATTTTATTACCTGAATCTAAAATATCTTCAACTAATTTTTATTTTTTAGGTTTATTTATTTATATTATAATATTTTTTATTTTAAAACCAAGTCCTTTATTAATATTTTTTAATACTAGTTTTAATTATATAAATTAAAATGTATCTTCTTATTATATATTTACCTTTTTTAAGTTTTTTAATTTGTTTTTTCTGAGGAAGAAAAGTAGGTTATGAAGGAACAAAAATAATATCAAATTGTTTACTTTTTTTAAGTTTTTTAATTTCTTTATTTATTTTTAAAGAAATTATAACACAAGAAACTAATATAAGTTTGTATATGTTTAGCTGATTTAATTTAGGATTTTTAGCTAATGATTTTGGTTTTTTATTTGATACTGTAGTATCTTCTATGTTAATTCTTGTAACATTAGTTTCTTTTTTAGTTCATTTATTTTCTACTTCTTATATGGAAGGAGACCCTCATTTACCTAGATTTATGTCATATTTATCTTTATTTACTTTTTTTATGATAATATTAGTAACATCAAATAATTTTATTCAGCTTTTTATTGGATGAGAAGGAGTAGGTTTATGTTCTTATTTATTAATTAATTTTTGATATACACGTATACAAGCAAATAAAGCTGCTATTAAAGCTATGGTTGTTAATAAAATAGGAGATATAGGTTTATTATTAGGTATTATATTTTTATGAAAAAATTCTGGTTTAGTTTTCTATAGTAATATATTTCCATTGTATTCTATTTTATCTTTAGAACAATTTTTAAATTGAATTAATTTACTTTTACTTATAGGTGTTATAGGTAAATCAGCTCAAATTGGTTTACATATGTGATTACCAGATGCTATGGAAGGACCAACTCCAGTGTCTGCTTTGATTCATGCTGCTACAATGGTAACTGCAGGAGTTTTTTTAATTATAAGAGCATCTCCTTTATTTGATTCATCTCCTTTAATACTTTTATTAATTATTCTTATAGGTAGTTTAACTGCATTTTTTAGTGCTAGTATAGGTTTAACACAAAGTGATTTAAAAAAAGTAATTGCTTATTCAACATGTAGTCAATTAGGTTATATGGTTATGATATGTGGGTTTTCTTATTATAGTTCAAGTTTATTTCATTTAGTAAACCATGGATTTTTTAAGGCACTACTTTTTTTAAGTGCTGGATCTATTATTCATGCAATGAGTAATGAACAAGATATGAGAAAAATGGGTAATTTAAAAAATTTTACTCCATTTTCTCATATATGTATTGTAATAGGATCTATGTCATTAATGGGTTTACCATTTCTAACAGGATTTTATTCTAAAGATTTATTATTAGAACTTATATATCAACAACATTATCTTTCTTTTGCACTTTGATTGGGTTTAGGAGCAGCTTTTATAACAGCTTTTTATTCATTTAGATTAATTTATTCTTCTTTTTATAATAACCCACAATATAATAAAAAATCTATAAATTATATTCACGAAGGAAATTGAAATCTTATTAGTCCATTATTTTTTCTTCTTATATTTAGTATAATTGCAGGTTATTCAATTCAACATTTCATTATGATAGACATTTCTCCAGTTATGTTACCTACATTAAATAAATCTTACCCTTTATTTTTTAGTTTATTAGGTTCTTCTTTATCTATAATTTTAGGTTATTTTATTATAAAATGATGAAAATTTATTTTATATCCTATATTAAATAAAATATATAGTTTTATAACAAATACATGATATTTTGATCATACTATTAATTATTATATAAGTAAATATATATTAGATTATGGATTTAAATTTACTTATAAATTAATAGATAATCAATTATTAGAAGTTATTGGTCCTTTTTCTATTACAAAAGAATTATCTAATCAAGCAAGTTCTTTAAGTAAATATCATTTAGGAAAAATAACAAGTTATACATTTGCTTTTGCTTTTTTTATAATATTTTTTATTATTAAGTTTTAAAACTTAATTCTTTTGATTTTGGAGAAATAAAAACAAAAAAGTTATTTATACATGTTAGTGTAAGCATACAGGTGAGTAAAATCTAAAATAAATTAGTTAATATCAGGTTTTTTAAAATAAAATTTTAAATAACCTATGACGTTAAGTATATAACCACATTTTAAATGTAACAAGGAAGAATCTAAGACAGCAGTAAAGAATTTTATACAATTAATTAAAATTAGATATAGTTAGTTTTTTTAATTTTGTCTAATTAAGTGCCAGCAGACGCGGTTAAACTTAAGAAATTAGTTTTTATAAGTAAAAAGGTTATTAATATGTAGAATAAATATAAAATATATAAGTAAAATTTTTGAATTGGTTAAATAAACAAAAATAATAAGATCAAAAATTAAAATATTATATAAAGATATTTAAAATATGAAAGAAAAAATATTAAATAGGATTAGATACCCTAGTAAATTTTTATGTAAATAAATAAAATTAACCTGAATATTATACTTTTAAAAGTGAAAATCAAAAATTTTGGCTGTTTATTTTCCAATTAGAGGAATATGTTTTTTAATTTGATAATCCGCAAACTATCTTACCTATTTTTGAATATCAAGTGCTGCATGGTCGTCTTAAATTTAAATATATAATTTAAATATAAATCTAAAAAGATTAAAGTCAGATATTATGGCCTTTATGAATAGGGATTTTATGTATTACAATTATTATAAAAATTAAATTATAAAAATGAAATAATAATGAAATCTATTATAAAAGAGAATTTAAAAGTAAATGAAAAAAGAAGGTTTCATTGAATAGGTTCAAATATAAGTACAAATTGCCCGTCGCCTTTGTTAATAATAATATATTAAAAACAGAGTAAGTCGTAACATAGTGGGAGGAAGGGAACTTCTTCCTGTAAAATTATTTTTTTACAAATGATTCAATTATTTGATTTTTTTTCCTTATTAATTTTATTTTCTACTATAATGTGTATTATATCTTTTAATCCTATTCATTCTATATTTTGATTAGTTTTTATATTTTTAAGCTCTTCAGGATTTTTAATTTCTTTAGGTTTAGATTTTATTCCATTAATAATAATTATTATATATGTAGGTGCTATAGCTATATTATTTTTATTTGTTATTATGATGATAGATATAATTCAATTAAAAGAAATAACTTCTATTATTAATATTATTCCTATATTAATAATAGTAACTATAAATATAATATTACAATTATTATTTATATTTAAAGAAGATATAAAATTTGATAATAATTTAAACCTATTAAATTGAACTTTTGAAAATTTAAATCAAGTAGATTTAATAAGTAGTATAATTTATTCAGATTATTTTTATCCTTTATTACTTATAAGTATTCTTTTATTAATAGCTATGATAGGAGCTATAGTATTAACTTTAGAATTAGGTTTAATAACCAAAAGACAATCCTTAAGTATTCAACATCAAAGAAATAATTCATGAATTTAGAATTTAAAATTATATTTATATGTTTAATAATAAGTTATTTATTATCTTTTGTTATTTCTTTTGCTTCTTTTATATTAAGTCAAAAAAATCCAGATAAAGAAAAAGTAACTATTTATGAATGTGGATTTAATCCTATTCATATACCTGGAGAACCTTTTTCAATTAAATTTTTTTTAATAGCTATTTTATTTTTAGTATTTGATTTAGAAATATCTTATTTATTTCCATGAAGTTTATCAAGTAATATAATTAATATAAAAGGTCAATTTATTATTATTTTATTTCTTATTATACTTACTATTGGTTTAATTTATGAATGAATAAAAGGAGGATTAGAATGAGAATAATGATTTTTTCTATTTATTCTTTACCTTTTATTATATTTACTTTAAGTATATTAGGAATTATTTTAAATCGTTCTAATATAATGCTTATTCTTATATGTATTGAAATAATGCTCTTATCTATATCTATTAGTTTTATATTAAATTCTATATTACTAGAAACTATTATAGGACAATTATATTCAATTTATATAATAACTGTAGCTGCTGTAGAGTCTGCTATAGGTTTATCTATAATGATATCCTTTTACAAAATAAAAGGATCTATATCTATAAGGTTTTTAAATTTATTAAAAGGTTAATGAATATATTAATTTTTATTATTTTCGAAATTATAAAGTTTGTTATTATTATTATTCCAGTACTTATATCAGTAGCTTATTTAACATTAGCAGAAAGAAAAGTATTAGGGTATACTCAAGCAAGAAAAGGACCTAATGTAGTAGGTATATATGGTTTATTACAACCTCTTGCAGATGGTTTAAAATTATTTACAAAAGAAATGGTTATACCAAATCATGTTAATATTTTATTATATTTTTTTGCTCCTGTTCTTGCTTTAACTTTATCTTTAGTAGTATGAAGTATATTACCTTTTGGTAATAATATTGTTTTAAGTGATTTAAATTTAGGTATTCTTGTTATATTTGCTTTATCTTCTATAGGAGTATATGCTATTTTAATTTCTGGTTGATCTAGTAATTCTAAATATGCATTTCTTGGTGCATTAAGAGCAGCAGCTCAAATGATAAGTTATGAAGTATGTATAGGTTTAATAATTATTAATATTATTTTATGTACTGGAAGTTTTAACTTAAATTCAATTTTAATTTGTCAATCTCATTCTACTTGATTTTTATTCCCATTATTACCTGCTGCTTTAATGTTTTTTATATCTTGTTTAGCAGAAACTAATAGAGCTCCATTTGATTTAACAGAAGGAGAATCAGAATTAGTTTCTGGATTTAATGTTGAATATAGTTCTATGTCATTTGCTTTATTTTTTCTAGCTGAGTATTCTCATATTATATTTATGAGTTTTTTATTTACTTTATTATTTTTAGGAGGGTGAAAATTTTGATTAATTAATTTTAATATTTTATTTTTCATTAAATCTTCTTTTATTATATTTGGTTTTATTTGAGTAAGAACTTCTTTTCCTAGATTAAGATATGATCAATTAATGAATTTATTATGAAAAACATATCTTCCTTTTAGTATAGGTTTGATTATATTAACTAATTCAATTTTATGATGTTTAAATGGATTTTCTTATAAAATATGTATTTAATAACATTATTTTTAACTATATTTTTAAGTATTTTACATATAAGCTTTACCAATAGAAATAATATAATAAAATTAAAAAGAATTTCCTTAGGTTGATCAATTTTAATATTCTTTAATTTTATTATATTATTATTATTATTTTCTGAATTTTCCCAATTCCAATTTTCTATAAATCTGAGTTGATTTCAAAATTATTCATCTTATATTAATTGAGGTAAAGTACATTTTTCTGTAGATGGTATATCTTTATTTTTTATTGGTTTAAGTATATTACTTATTCCTATATGTTTACTAGTAAGTTGAGAATCTATTGAAAAATTTAATAAAGAATTTATTTTATCTTTATTTTTAATTTTAATAATTTTAGTTGGAGTTTTTTCTACATTAGATATTTTAATGTTTTATATATTATTTGAAGCTACTTTAATTCCTATGTTTCTTTTAATAGGTATATGAGGATCAAGAGAAGAAAAAGTAAAAGCAGCTTTTTATTTTTTCTTTTATACTTTAATAGGATCATTATTAATGTTAATTAGTATTTTTAAACTTTATTCTGTAATTGGATCTACTAATTACCAAGGAATTTTAAATTTAGAAATACCTTCTTATTTACAATTTTGATTTTTTATTGGTTTTACTTTAAGTTTAGGAGTAAAAATACCAATGATTCCCGTTCATATATGATTACCTCAAGCACATGTAGAAGCTCCTTTAGCAGGTTCAGTTTTATTAGCTGGTATTTTATTAAAATTAGGAGGTTATGGATTTATAAGATTTATATTTCCACTTTTTCCAATTGCTTCTGAATATTTTTCTCCAATAATGATATTAATTAGTTTAGTTGCTATTATTTATGGGGGTTTAACAACTTGTAGACAAAGTGATATGAAAAGATTAATTGCTTATTCTTCAGTAGCACATATGGGTTTAGTTACTTTAGCTATTTTTACTCATTCAATTGAAGGTTTATTTGCTTCCTTAGTAATGATGATAGCACATGGATTAGTAAGTTCTGGTTTATTTATGACTTCTGGAATTTTATATGTTAGATTTCATTCAAGAATAATAAAATATTTTAAAGGTCTTACTACTGTTATGCCTTTATTATCATCTATTACTTTTATATTAATTTTATCTAATATAGGATTTCCTTTAACATTTAATTTTATAGCTGAATTTTTTTCTATTTTAGCTGCTTTTAATTATTCATGATTAATAGGAATTTTATCTTGTTTAGGAGCTTTAATTTCAACTATTTATGCTTTATATTTTTATAATAGAATTTATTTTGGGGTAATAAATAATTATTTAAAACATTCTAGAGAAATATCATATTTTGAATTTTCTTCTTTTATACCTTTAATTATATTAACATTATTTTTAGGAATATATCCTAATTATATATTTAAATTTATGTTATTAAGTTCTTACTTAAATATTAGTCTTTAATTTAAAGATTATCTTATGTTATGAGAATAAGAAAAGAAAATCCTATATTTTCCCCTATTAACTCAGCTATAGTAGATTTACCTACTCCTAGTAATATAAGTTATTTTTGAAATTTTGGATCTCTTCTAGGTGTTTGTTTAGCTGTACAAATATTAACTGGAATATTTTTAGCAATGCATTATTGTTCAGATGTTTCTCTTGCTTTTTCTTCTATAACTCATATAACAAGAGATGTAAATTATGGTTTTTTATTAAAATTTTTACATGCTAATGGAGGTTCAGCTTTTTTTGTTTGTGTTTATATTCATATAGCTAGAGGTTTATATTATGGAAGTTATTTAAAAATTCATTTATGAAATGTAGGTATCGTAATTTTTTTAATAATGATGCTTACTGCTTTTATAGGGTACGTTCTTCCATGAGGTCAAATGTCTTTTTGAGGGGCTACTGTAATTACAAATTTTGTTTCTGCAATTCCTTATATTGGTAATGATTTAGTTCAATGAATATGAGGAGGTTTTAGTGTAAGTAATGCTACATTAAACAGATTTTTTAGTTTACATTATTTATTTCCTTTTATTTTATCAGCTTTAGTATTTATTCATATTATATTATTACATGTTGTTGGTTCTAACAACCCAACAGGATTAAATACTAATGTAGATAAAATACCATTTCATACTTATTTTACTACAAAAGATTTATTTGGGTTTTTTATATTATTTTTATTTATATCATATTTAGTTTTTTATATACCAAATGTATTAGGAGACCCAGAAAATTTTATAAAAGCAAATCCTTTAGTAACCCCAATTCATATTATGCCTGAATGATACTTTTTATTTGCTTATGCTATATTAAGAGCAATACCAAATAAATTAGGAGGAGTTCTTGCTTTAGTTGCAAGTATTATTATTTTATACTTAATTCCTTTTATACATACAAGTTGATTAAAATCTTTAAATTTTAGACCTATAGGAAAATTAATGTTTTGAATTTTTATTAATAATTTTATTTTATTAACTTGAATAGGATCTAAACCTGTAGAAGAACCATTTATACTTATAGGACAACTATCTAGTATATTTTATTTTTCTTATTTTTTAATTTTAATTCCATTAATAGGATTAATAGAAAATAAACTTCTTTTTAATAATAAGTAACGCTTGCGTAATATATGAATAATTATATAACTCGTTGAATTTTTTCTACAAATCATAAAGATATAGGAACTTTATATCTTATTTTTGGTTTATTTTCAGGTATGGTAGGTTCTTCTTTAAGTATGTTAATTAGATTAGAATTAGCTAGTCCAGGTACTATGTTTGGTGATGATCATTTATATAATGTTATTGTTACAGCTCATGCTCTTATTATGATTTTCTTTATGGTTATGCCAGTTTTAATAGGAGGATTTGGAAATTGATTTGTTCCTTTACTTATAGGTGCTCCTGATATGGCATTTCCTAGATTAAATAATTTAAGTTTTTGATTATTACCTCCTGCTCTTATTCTTCTTTTAGGTTCTTCTTTAATAGAACAAGGAGTTGGTACAGGTTGAACTTTATATCCTCCTTTATCAGGACCATTAATTCATTCAGGAGGTTCTGTTGATATGGCTATATTTAGTTTACATTGTGCAGGTGCTTCTTCTATTATGGGAGCTATAAATTTTATAACTACTATATTTAATATGAGAGCTCCAGGTTTAACTTTTGGAAAATTACCTTTATATGTTTGATCTGTATTAATAACAGCCTTTTTATTATTATTATCTTTACCTGTATTAGCTGGTGCAATAACTATGTTATTAACAGATAGAAATTTTAATACAACATTTTTTGATCCTGCAGGCGGAGGTGATCCAATTCTTTATCAACATTTATTTTGATTTTTTGGTCATCCAGAAGTTTATATTTTAATATTACCTGCTTTTGGTATTATATCACATGTTATTCCTTTATTTTCATCTAAAAATCAAATATTTGGTTATTTAGGTATGGTTTACGCTCAATTATCTATAGCCTTCTTAGGTTTTATAGTTTGAGCTCATCATTTATTTACTGTAGGTATGGATGTAGATACTAGAGCTTATTTCACAGCAGCCACTATGATTATAGCAGTACCAACAGGTATAAAAATATTTAGTTGATTAGCAACTATGTATGGAGGAAAAATAAGATTAACTACTCCTATGTTATTTGCAGTAGGATTTCTATTTTTATTTACTATAGGTGGATTAACAGGAATTGTAATGGCTAATGGTTCAATTGATATTTTAATTCATGATACCTATTATATTGTAGCTCATTTTCATTATGTTTTATCTTTAGGTGCTGTATTTGGAGTATTTGTTGGTTTTTACTTTTGATTTGGTAAAATAACAGGATTTACTTATAATGATACTTATGGTAAAATACATTTTTGAATAACATTTATAGGTGTAAATTTTACTTTCTTTCCACAACATTTCTTAGGATTAGCTGGTATGCCTAGAAGATATTCTGACTTTCCAGATAGTTTTGCTACATGAAACTTAATAAGTTCATTAGGTTCAACTCTATCTATAATAGGAGTAATTTGATTTATTTTTATAATTTATGATGCCTTTGTAAGAGAAGAAAAATTTGTTTCATGAAATAATAATAATGAAATTTCTACATTAGAATGAACTCTTAATTCTCCTCCTGCACATCATACTTATAATGAATTACCTTTTATATATTATAATAATAAATAACGCTTGCGCCTTAGGTTTAAAAAAAATTATAATAAATATTTTTAAATTAATATTGAAAACATATAAATTAAATATTTACTTTTAATTTACCAAATTATTAAATTATTAAAACTCATTTAATTAAAATTATAATAAATAACGCATGCGTATAAAAAAATTTTATAGAACATACATATATAAAATAAAAAAAAAAACACACTATATAGTAAAGAATGCTAATATACAGGATATAATAAGAATAACACAGATCGTTCTCGCTCTTTAAAGCTAGACTTGTCTCGAACCAACTGCCACCTCAGCCCACCCTCCTGCCTCCCCTGAGGTTACCATTTATAGCCGACAGGCCATAAATGGCCACTCGGTTCATCGATTAGTTCAGCTTAACAATGACGAATTTGTCTAGGAAAGGCAAATTCTCATCGATAAGCCTCACCTACAAACCGGTATGCCCTGAGCTCGAAAAGACTTCGGAGCGAGGACGGGCTGCTGACGGCCGCCCTCTACCCCCCCCACAA